AATGAATTGCCTGATAAAAAGGATTACCTTGATAGGGTAAATCATGAAATTTATAATTTCATTCATTATATTTAACAGAATTAAACTGTTTCCAAAAGAATCAAAATCTATTGTGCATCGTACACTAAAATATAAAAAGATAAGCTAATTAAGCTATTGGGTTCATACCCCACTTATAAAGGTTATAATCCTTTTCTTTTTAATTAAAAAAATTTCAAACAATATTTTTATTATTACTTTAATATTTGGAACATTAATTACAATTTCTTCAAATTCTTGATTAGGAGCTTGAATAGGGTTAGAAATTAATTTATTATCATTTATCCCCCTAATAAATGATAATAAAAAAAATTTATTAACTTCAGAAAGTTCGTTAAAATATTTTTTAACTCAAGCATTTGCCTCTTCAATTTTATTATTCGCTATTATTATTTTAATATTTTTTTTTAATAATAACCTTTCACAATTTTATAGATTAAATGAAATTTTAATTTTATCAACATTAATATTAAAAAGAGGAGCTGCTCCTTTCCATTTTTGATTTCCTGAAGTTATAGAAGGCTTATCATGAATTAATGGATTAATTTTAATAACTTGACAAAAAATTGCTCCTTTAATATTAATTTCTTATAATTTTTGCTATAATTTTTTTATAATATCAATTATTTTATCTATATTAATTGGTTCATTAGGAGGATTAAATCAAACATCAATTCGAAAATTAATAGCTTTTTCATCAATTAATCATTTAGGATGAATATTATTAGCAATAATAAATAATGAATTATTATGAATAACATACTTTTTATTATATTCTTTATTATCTATTTCAATCATTATAATATTTAATAATTTTAAATTATTTTATTTTAATCAAATTTTTAATATTTCCATAATAAATCCAATCATTAAATTTTTAATTTTTTTAAATTTATTATCATTAGGAGGACTGCCCCCATTTTTAGGGTTTTTGCCAAAATGATTAGTAATTCAAAATTTAACTAGTATAAATCAATTATTTATTTTAACTATTTCTGTTTGTTTAACATTAATTACATTATATTTTTATTTACGTTTATCATATAGTATTTTTATATTAAATTATCAAAAAAATACATGAATATTAAAAAATACATATAATATAAAATTATCATCAATAAGATTAATTTTAAATTTTATTTCAATTGGTGGGTTATTATTAATTTTAATATTTTATATAATTTTATAAGAATTTAAGTTAAATAAACTAATAGCCTTCAAAGCTGAAAATATTTGTATTAATCTTTTAATTCTTAAGCTTTAATAAATTATTTATTCCTTTAGAATTGCAGTCTAATATCATTATTGACTATAAAGCCTGATTAAAGAGATACCTCCCATAAATAAATTTACAATTTATCGCCTAAACTTCAGCCATTTAATCGCGACAATGATTATTTTCAACAAATCATAAGGATATTGGAACTTTATATTTTATCTTTGGGGCCTGAGCTGGAATAGTGGGAACTTCATTAAGTATTCTTATTCGAGCTGAATTAGGTCACCCAGGAGCATTTATTGGAGATGATCAAATTTATAATGTTATTGTAACTGCTCATGCATTTATTATAATTTTTTTTATAGTTATACCTATTATAATTGGAGGGTTTGGAAACTGGTTAGTACCATTAATATTAGGAGCTCCTGATATAGCATTTCCTCGAATAAATAATATAAGTTTTTGAATATTACCTCCTTCTTTAACTCTTTTAATTTCTAGAAGTATAGTAGAAAATGGAGCTGGAACAGGATGAACTGTTTATCCTCCTCTTTCATCAGGAATTGCTCATGCTGGAGCTTCTGTTGATTTAGCTATTTTTTCTCTTCATTTAGCAGGGATTTCTTCAATTTTAGGGGCTGTAAATTTTATTACCACAGTTATTAATATACGATCTCCAGGAATTACATTAGATCGAATACCTCTATTTGTTTGATCAGTAGTAATTACAGCTGTATTATTATTGTTATCTTTACCTGTATTAGCGGGAGCTATTACTATATTATTAACTGATCGAAATTTAAATACATCATTCTTTGACCCTGCTGGAGGAGGAGATCCAATTTTATATCAACATTTATTTTGATTTTTTGGTCATCCTGAAGTTTATATTTTAATTTTACCTGGGTTTGGAATAATTTCACATATTATTACTCAAGAAAGAGGTAAAAAGGAAACTTTTGGAAATTTAGGAATAATTTATGCTATATTAGCAATTGGATTACTAGGATTTATTGTTTGAGCTCATCATATATTTACTGTTGGAATAGACGTAGATACTCGAGCTTATTTTACATCTGCTACTATAATTATTGCTGTTCCTACAGGAATTAAAATTTTTAGTTGATTAGCTACTCTACACGGAACACAATTAACTTATAGTCCAGCAATACTTTGAGCATTTGGGTTTGTATTTTTATTTACTGTAGGAGGATTGACAGGAGTAGTATTAGCTAATTCTTC